ATCCAATTCTCGGAAAGAAAGGTAACCCTTATGCTAGTGCACAATGCACGGGAGTAAACATAGAAACACATGGTAGTAAGGACTAAACCGGATCAAGACAACAGTAATGAATACTTTCCGCAATCATTGGACTTATCTTTAGATAGTCTTGGGATATCTATCTGTGGCGTAGTTCTTCGAGAACAGGGTTGTCCTTCCAATGAGGATTTTCAAAGGGCCCTGGTCTACGCAAATCAGCAAATGACTGCCCGTTGTGTCATAGCACTTAATTGCGGAAATAAATGGAATTATACCAGCAGCTCTCCCGTATTCCCCTATTCAACTTGGGTTTTAGAACAGTCCATTATTTCTGATTGATCCATACCAATAAAATATTCATGGCATGCAGAAACTAGTCTTCGAGGAGTAATTACAATATTACTAGTTAGTAACAAGTTGAGCAAATACTTCATATGGTCTCTCACAATGATATGGAACGGATAATCATGGATTGCTTATCCCAGTTTATCAGTACCTAAAATTGTTGTTACCGCCCTGATGGTTCAATAGTTTTTGCATCTCCATACTTTCCTGTATTACTATAAACAATTACGAAGAACTTTTCATGACTACTAAAGATCGCGACAGAAGATCCAGATATCTCCCCGGATAGGATTCGAACCTACGACCCATCGGTTAACAGCCGACTGCTCTACCACTGAGCTACCGAGGAAACGTGAGAAAACTTTAATCTCATATACATAATCCTATTCTCTGGACTAATCCACGTCCAAAGTGTTGAATTCGAAAAATTCAAATTTATTTTTGATACTTCCTAAAATTCAGGTCTACTCTACCCCTCTATTATAGGAAAAAGAATGAAGGATAGCAATCCCCTCGACTTTTACGGGGAGAGCAGTTAACAACTTCTCACTGCTTTACCCCCCGACCCCCCGGAAATCAACCATTGCTAAATGTTTCCTTGTATGAAGGAGAACGTAGTGAGCTATTCATATAATTGAGGGAATTACATCGAATCTGAATATTTGAACAATTAATAACGAAATGATACCCAGAATTAATCCGAATAGATAGAGGGATATTCGTCCTACTTGTCCGTATTTGAATCCTTCCCCTCCGAAAAAGCTTGAAATGCCTATCCCATTAACAATACCGTCTATTACCCATTGATCAAAGAACGAAATAGATTTTGCTGAGAGGCGTGTACCTCTAATAAAAACAAAATTGTATAGCTTATCAATATAAGCTCGATTATACGACCAATTATAAATAGTATTTAATAGAAAACCCAAAATTCCGTCTAATTTAGGATCTATATTTTCACGTAAGTTTCGTGAGTAGAAAGATTCAGGTCCATATATTATGAATGATATAACTATTCCCACAGATGCTATAATAGTAGAAGGAATAGCTTCACGAATAAAATCGAATTTAAATGAAATTAAAAATGAAATTAACAGTTTATGGAAAAGGTGGTATCGGTAAATCAACGAGTAGTTGTAATATTTCAATAGCTTTTGCAAAACGTGGTAAAAGAGTCTTACAAATTGGATGTGATCCCAAACATGACAGTACGTTTACTTTGACAGGATTTTTGATCCCTACAATAATAGATACTCTTGAAATAAAAAATTATCATTATGAAGATGTATGGCCAGAAGATATTATCCATAAAGGTTTTGGAGAAGTTGATTGTGTGGAAGCTGGGGGACCACCTGCTGGAACAGGCTGTGGAGGATATGTTGTAGGCGAAACGGTTAAATTATTAAAAGAATTAAATGCTTTTGATGAGTATGATATAATTTTATTTGATGTGTTGGGTGATGTAGTATGTGGTGGTTTTGCTGCTCCCTTAAATTACACTGATTATTGTATCATAATAACTGATAATGGTTTTGATGCATTATTTGCCGCGAATCGCATTGTAGCTTCGGTTCGAGAAAAATCTAATACGCATCCATTACGATTAGCAGGATTAGTCGGAAATCGAACATCTCATCGGGATCTTATTGATAAATATATAGAAGTATGTCCAATGCCTGTTTTGGAGATATTACCTCTTATTGAATATATTCGAGTATCTCGAATAAAAGGTAAGACCTTGTTTGAAATGGCTGAATCGCAAACAGAACTTAATTATATTTGTGATTATTATTTAAATATAGCAGATCAATTATTATGTCAGCCAGAAGGAGTAATACCAAAAGAAATACCAGATCGAGAATTGTTTGGTTTATTATCAAATTGTTATTTAAATCCTAGGACTAGAGTAAATAAAAAAAATATTGAAGAAATAGATATTGATTTTATGTTACTTTAAAAAAGTAAAAAAAAAAATAGAGTAAGATGGTATATAGAATATAAAAAATAAAGTAGAATAAGTAGATCTCATGAAAACAGTGAAAAACCTCATTTTCGAATGAGAAACTGGTACTTATCATACTTTTTGTCCTATTTGTTGTGTAGTTTGGTTATATCAAAAAATTCAAGATTGTTTTTTTTTAGTAATAGGTACAAAGACTTGTGGATATTTCTTACAAAACGCTCTTGGCGTAATGATTTTTGCAGAACCACGTTATGCGATGGCCGAATTGCAAGAAAAAAACATATCAGCTCAATCAAAAGATTATTAAGAGTTAAGGAGGTTATGTGTTCATATCAAAAAAGCTATAAATCCTCGTGTTATTATATGGATTGGTACATGTACTACAGAAATAATAAAAATGGATTTAGAAGGAATTGCCTCTTAAATAGAAATAGATTTTGGAATACCGATTATAGTAGCAAGAGCAAATGGATTAGATTATGCTTTTACTCAAGGAGAAGATACGGTTCTAGCTGCTATGATACAACGTTGTCCAGAGGAAGAATCTTTAAATTCTCAAAGAAATTTTACTTATATTTTTCAATCTTATCAGCCTTCGTTAGTTTTATTTGGATCGGTGCCCTCAACCGTTTCTTCTCAACTGAATTTAGAATTGAAATATCAATCCATTTCAGTTTCAGGATGGCTTCCTTCTCAGAGATACACCGAACTACCATATCTAAAAAAAGGTTTTTATGTGTGTGGTATAAATCCATTTTTGAGTCGCACGGCTACAGCCTTGATGCGACGTACAAAATGAGAATTAATCGGTGCACCTTTTCCTATCGGACCCGATGGAACACGTGCTTGGATCGAAAAAATTTGTCTCACTTTCAACAAGAAACCCCAAGGCTTGGAAGAAAAAGAAAAAAAAATTTGGAACGAGTTAAAAAACCATCTTCATTTATTACAAGGAAAGTCAGTTTTTTTTATGGGAGATCATTTATTAGAAATATCTATAGCAAGATTTCTAATACGATGTGGCGTTATTGTTTATTAAATAGGCATTCCGTATATGGATTAGAGGTATCAAATCGCAAAATTATCATTATTGGGTCATACATGTTAAAAAATGTGTGTACCAATACCACGAATTGTAGAAAAACCAGATTGTTATTATCAAATACAAAGGATACGTTAATTACAACCTTATTTAGTTATTACGGGTATGGCTCATGCGAATCCCTTAAAAGCTACAGGAATTGGTATAAAATGGTCAGTTCAATTTATTTTTGTTCAAATTCACGGATTTGTAAATGTCAAAGATTTGCTCAACTTATTTACTCGTTGTTTGCACCTAAATCCAAGTTGTGATATACTTTATTAAAACAAACAATTAACTAATTGGTAGTGATAGAATCTAAAAATTGAGTATATGATACCAAAGGTTCAAAATCCAACTCTAAAAAAAGAATTATTGTTTTTTTTGTTTGGAAGGTTTTAGGCGATTAATTAAAAATTTGTTAAAAAAGAATAAAGAATTTTAATACAAACTGAAAAACTGAAAAAAAAAAATGGAAATTTATTGCTTTTTATACGAGAGTTGTGTTATAATAAGGTACAGTGATTAATAATTGGTTTATAACTCACTAATTATATAAAAGGTTATATTATTTGTAATTTACTTAAAGAAGGAAAAGGGAATGGAAAGCCTATTTTTAGTTATTTCTATGTATTTTGGAATGATACAGACGTCTATAAAAGTTGTAGGTCCTTTTATGTTGTTTGGAGTTTATTATGGTTTTATTACTACACTGCCCATGGGTCCTTCTCATATTTTGGCAATAAGGTCACAATTAATAGAAGGTACTAAAGCGGGCAAGGCGGCTGTTAGTGGATTAATGTTGGGACAAGTATTAATGTACCTATCAATATATTTAACCCCACTCTACATAATGTTAATACGACCTCATTTATTTACATTATTAATTCTACCATATTTGTTTTTTTATTGGAATCGAACCAAAGAACTTGTACAATATAAAGAATTACGTTCAATTGATTCAATAAGTAATGTTAGATTACGCACTATTTTTCTGGACAGTCTTATCTTTCAATTATTAAATCCAGGTCTTTTACCAAGTCCTGTATTAACACGATTATCACATGTTTTGATGTTTCGTTATAGTGGTAATGTTTTTTTTGTAATTAGTAGTATTGTTGGTTGGTTAAGTGGTCAGATATTATTTTTTAACCTAGCTAAAAATCTCTTTGTTCGAATAGAGTATGACTCACCTATATTTTATGCATTTCTTAAACGTATAATACACCAATCTTTTAGTACTATAAGTATTTTTTGCGTCCTTCTTCATATGGGAAGAGCGCCTGTTCCACTTATTACTAAAAAATATGCCGATCATCCTACAATTTTTGATAAGACAATACTAGAGGTCGAATTTGAGTTTTTATGGTTTCACAGACCATGGCCCACCTCGTTTTTTGCTGAAGACAGATGGAATCAACCCAAGCGATATATACACAATTCATTTATAAGCCGCCAAGCTCCTGTCAAACAACAGCTAGCGGACTACTTTTTTGATAAATGTATAATAGACGGAAAAGAAAGGTTATCTTTTACAGCTCTACCCAATTTACATATTGTAAAAGGACAATTAACAAATTGGGGTAACCGTTTTTTAGATATACCATCCGAAGATTTTTCTTATAAAAAGTGGATTAATAATAAACGAGAAAAAAATGAAATGTTAATTCATGAATTTGAAGATCGAATAAAATTGATGAAAAAGGGCTTTAGCATCCAACAAGCAATGGAAAAACGAACTGGAATTTTGCAAATATGTAAAAAAGAAAAGGTTAAGAAAAGAGTTCTGCCAAAAATATTGGATCCTTTCTTTAACTCCCGCTTACGTGCATCAAGTTCAGCTTTGGAATCCTACTTACTGTTTCCAGAATTGAAGAAAAAACTAACAGACGACGAAGTTTTTGAGATAGAAAATTTACCCAGTTGGGAAGCTTTGTTGGCAACTATTAAAAGAATGAAAGTAAAAGAAACTAAGTTAGAAGAATGGATTCTAGATAATTATACAGATCCAAAACGTGCTGAATTTCCGTTAGTTTTGGATTTGTTGTCTTGGAATGCAAAAAGAATTTTTGCATTTATTTTAGATAATACAAAAACCTCAAACAGTCGTAATTTGTATTACGAAATTCGTGATTATAAAGAATATTTTGGTACTAGAGATATACAATGGAAGTATGTGGTGAGATTGCATCGTACTGATAAGTCTTTATTTTCTATTTATATGGAAAGAGTAGAAAATCTAAAACTTATTTATGCTTTCAAATTATTACAGTCAAGTTTTGATGAATTTGCTGAATTTCTTCATTTAAATAAATTCAAAAAATCGACTGGATTAAAAATCAATTTTGTGCCAATCCAAAAATTATTTATCCTTTTAACTAAATTTATATCAATAATAAAAAGAAAAAGTTGGTCAGTCTTTTTCTTTGAAGACATCAAACCTAAATTCTCAGAAATTCAAAAATCATTGGCTAGATTCAATCGAATGGTAAAATTTGATCGAGTTGACATTATAAGTTCTCTTACCGATGTTCGTCAAAGAAAAATGAAAAATCTTGAAATTGCTGGAATTGATGGAGGAAAACTAGTCCCTTTAAACAGACGTTTCTCAAAAAAGACTGATTTTCGTAGAAGACTGGTAAAAGGAGCAATGCGTCCACTGCGCCGTAAAATGCTAGTCTGGAATATTTTACAATACAGAGCGCACTCTCCCTTTTTCTTCCGAATACTCGATATATCGACTCTCTCAAAAACAGATTCAGTTATCTATGACGAGTGGGTAGATCAAAATGAAATAATTTCTGGAATAGAAATAGAACAAAAGAAAAAAGATGAACGCCGAGCTCAATCAGCCAGATTAGACTTTTCCATGGCTCAAAATGGTAGGAGTCTATTATTACTCTTTCAGTCCTCTTTCAGGAAGTACATCAAATTACCTCTATTAATTGTATCTAAAAATATTGGACGTATGCTGTTGTTTCAATCTCCAGAATGGCGGGAAGATTGGACTGAATGGAAACAAGAAGTCCATGTAAACTGCCTATACAACGGTGATGAAGTAGTACATGGAGGATTACCTGATAGTTGGCTGAGAGAAGGTTTTCAAATAAAAATAATATACCCTTTTCATTTAAAACCCTGGCATGATCATGTAAAAACGAATACAACTCATTCATTAAATGAAGTCGATAATAACTATTTGGTTCAGATAAAACAACAAGAAAAATTGTTTTCTTTTTTGACACCGTGGGGACGGCAAACTGCTATACCTTTTGGTACTGTCCAGAAAGAACCTTCATTTTGGAAACCTATTTGGAAAGAATTGAGAAAAATCGTTGAAAAAGGTTTTTTTACTGTATTAGAAAACTATTCTAAATTGATCGAGGTCACAAATATTTTTAATTCTGAAAAAAATCAAAAAAGTTTTAAAACATCTCAGATTGATGTGCTAGATAATATATATAATAATGAACTTAATCATGCATCAACGGATAATTTTAATATTAAAGACTCGGCCCTAACTAATATATTGATTGAAAAAAGGAGTAATATAAATACCTCTATTAACAGTGAAGACGAAATTGAATCGGGGTTTAGTGAAAGAATCAAAGAATATGAGGATTTTTCAATATTGGGAAACGAAGAAACCTTTTCTTCCTCTGAATTAGATAAAATACTAAAATTGGAAATTTCCAACTTTAGTAGCTGGGTTTTTGCTGGTAAAAAACAGTTGATTCATATCCAAGAACGTTTAATACTTTTGCGAAGATCCTTTTTTGATTTAAATGAAACATGGTTTTATTCTATCGATCTTTTTTGTCAGAAAATAAAAAGAAATTTCTTCCAACGATCATTTACCTCATTGAATATAACCTTAAATGTATTAACACAATTATTACAAAATATTAATTCTATTTTGGATGAAGTAAAGAATCAGATTTTAGAAGAATTAAATCGAAAATATAATCGTAATCAAAAAATATCTTCAATTTCGCAAGCCTATATCATCCATCGATTATGGCATACAAAAACGATATCAAAATTGGATTTAAATCATTTAGTACAACAATTGAATACGAATATTCAAGATAATAAAGATGTATTAAATAGCTCAAAACAAACTCAAAAAGATTTCAATTTCATAAATGTTCCCTATGAGCATATTCAAGATTTTATAGAAACACGAGGAATTCTAAAAGATCCTCGGGATTTTAATGAGAAAGATTGGAATAACTGGTTAAAAGGTCTTAAGCAATACAACCTACCTTCGAAAATCTGGGTCAAAATAGCACCATTAAAATGGAAGGTTGAACTCAAGAAATATTGGAAATCGACAAAAAATAATATTGATCTGAGATCTCAAGTTTCTGGAGAAATTAAGATTCATTCCTTGTACCAAGAAAACCCTCAATTAAGAAATAGGTTGAATAATCTTCATAAACGTTCCAAATATAATGAACTTTTATACAGTTTTCTGGATGCTTCCAGGGATTCAGACATCAAGAAAGTATCGGTATGGGATACAGAAAATCCTGAAGGAATTTTAACTGCAAAAAGTTTGCAAAAAATACGTAGATTGAGTAAGAAAAAGAAAGATCAATTAAATCTTCTTTCCAATCGAGATATACAGAAAAAAAATAAAGCAAGCCTGGATCCTAAATTTATATTATGGTTCCTGCCGGATCTTGTTCAAAAGAAAAAACAATTATTTTTAGAAACAGGAATATTTGTGCCAAAACCCTCTCTAATACAAAAAAGAAGCAATACAAAGAAATTTCAACGAGTCGAACTCTTTTTTGAGCATGATTTAGGTAATACAGGTGATTGGGATCAAATACAGGAATTAGAGTTAAATAAAAGACAGAGTCATCCGGTTATTGATCAATTCTTCTGGCAATCAAACATTCATGAGAATGAATTTACACGGTTAAGAGATCTTATATCTATCATGAATGTGACAAAAGAAGATAATTTATCTACTTTATCTGCATTATGTGATAAGATGGATATAGATTTAAATTTCTTAAAAATTATGTCTGAAACTAGAAAACTAGAACTTCCAGGACTACTGACTAAAAAGTATTTGATTAATAAAGGACATCGTAGATTTCGAGTTTTAGATGACCAGATATTGATGTATAAGACGATAAGTGTTTTATTGAAATTTAAAAAGAGATTTAAGAAACGATTTGATAAAAATTTATTTAGTCAATGTACAACATGTCTACTGGTTGAAGATTTTGAAAAAAAGACTAATTCAAATCTCTATAATCTAGAAGATCTTTTACTTCCTAGACGTCGTCGAGAAACTAGAATTTTAAGAACCTTATTCTCTCAACAATCTTCACAAGATCCGATGATAGATCCGGCAGATATTAGTCCAATAGAAGATCAAAAAAAACAAGGATATTTTAATCCCTTAAATCAGAGTCAAATCACAAAACGTTTTATATGGCCTAGTTTCAGATTTGAAGATATTGCTTGTATGAATCGATTCTGGTTCAATACAAATAATGGAAGTCGATTTACTATGCTAAGAATTCGTATGTATCCACCAATTGGATAAAATAGAAATTATTATTACAAGAAGAAATTGATTTGATGAATTCTTTTTGGAATAGAGAAATCTATTCCAAAAAGAATTTTATTCTATGATATACTAAAAATTTCATATTATTGTGAGGAACCTTTATTTTTATGAGTGAAAATTTATCTATCGACCCATCAACACCTCTTGTCAAAAAGATGACGGGATCTGTTGAATTTCAAATTGATTGTCTAACAAAAAGAGTTTTAATACTTACTCGGCATTTAAAAAAACACTCAAAGGACTATTCATCCCAAAGAGGATTGTGGAAAATTTTGGGAAAACGTAAACGCCTTCTACAATTTTTGTACAATAATAACATAAATTCATACAAGAATTTGATTATTCAATTAGGTATTCGTGGACCGATAAAGTTTTGATATAATGAAAATAGAATCAGAAACTTTTAACAATTTTATTTATTAATCAACTTTTTTTCATTCAGATAGGAGTGATGAGAAAACTACTAAAAATCTCATAAGGAACTATGACCATGTTTGTTGCAAGAAAAGATCCCATGTTAGTGAGTATGGGTCCCCATCATCCGTCAATGCATGGTGTTCTTCGACTTATTGTTACTCTAGATGGCGAAAATGTTCTCGATTGCAAACCTGTATTGGGTTATTTACACCGAGGGATGGAAAAAATTGCTGAGAACAGAACAATTATACAATATCTTCCATATGTAACAAGATGGGATTATTTAGCTACCATGTTTACTGAAGCTATAACAGTAAATGCACCAGAAAAATTGACTAATATAAGAATACCCAAAAGAGCTAGTTATATACGAGTAATAATGTTAGAGCTAAGTCGTATAGCTTCCCACTTATTATGGTTAGGTCCTTTCATGGCTGATGTTGGTGCCCAAACTCCTTTTTTCTACATATTAAGAGAGAGGGAGATGATCTATGACTTATTTGAAGCTGCTACAGGTATGAGAATGATGCATAATTATTTTCGTATTGGAGGAGTAGCTGCAGATATACCGTATGGTTGGGTAGACAAATGTTTGGATTTCTGTGATTATTTTTTACCAAAAATAAATGAGTATGAAAAACTTATTACAGATAATCCAATTTTTTTGGGACGGGTGGAGGGCATCGGTACTATTGGTACACAAGAGGCCATAAATTGGGGTTTATCAGGTCCTATGTTACGGGCTTCAGGAGTTCAATGGGATCTTCGAAAAGTCGATCATTATGAATGTTATGATGAATTGGATTGGGAAATTCAATGGCATAAAGAAGGAGATTCATTGGCTCGTTATTTGGTAAGAATTGGAGAAATGAAAGAATCCACGAAAATTATTCAACAGGCTATAAAAGTTCTTCCTGGAGGTCCTTACGAAAACTTGGAAGCAAGACGAGTAGGAGAAGGAAGAATTTCAAAATGGAATGATTTTGACTATCAATTCATAAGCAAAAAATCTTCCCCAACTTTTCGATTACCTCAACAAGAACATTACGTTCGAGTCGAAGCACCTAAAGGTGAGTTGGGTATCTTTCTCATTGGTAATGATAGTGTGTTTCCCTGGAGATGGAAAATTCGTCCGCCTGGGTTTGTAAATTTGCAAATTCTTCCTTCCTTAGTTAAGGGCATGAAATTGGCAGATATTATGACAATTTTGGGTAGTATAGATATTATTATGGGGGAGGTCGATCGTTGAGATGATAAAAAGTATAATAAATTTATGGAATATTTTTTTCTATTTTTTTTCTCAGACATTCTTTTCAGATACTTTTGTAGATTTTATAAGAGTCCTGTTTTTTATTTTCATTCTTTTATTGAGTGTTACAGTAGGGGTTTTAGTTATTGTATGGCTCGAACGAAAGATATCTGCTGGAATACAACAACGCATTGGACCGGAATATGCAGGTCCTTTGGGAATTGGTCAAGCTTTAATAGACGGCATTTAATTGTTGTTGAAAGAAGATATTATTCCAGCCGAAGGGGATGGTTTATTGTCCAATATTGGACCGGCTATTGTCATAGTACCGATCTTTCTTTGTTTTTTGGTAATACCGTTTGGACAAAATGTAATTCTGGCCGATCTAGGCATCGGTGTTTTTCTTTGGATTGCCTTTTCCAGCATAGCTCCTCTTGGACTTCTTATATCGGGTTATGGATCAAACAAGAAATACTCTTTTTTGGGCGGTCTTCGAGCTGCAGCTCAATCTATTATTTATTAAATTCCTCTAGCTTTATGTGTTCTATCTATATCTTTACGTGTGATTCGTCGAGGGATTTAGAATTGTTATAGAAAAAAGGGTAAAAGCTATTAAAATTTATCTATATTTTTAGATTTTTTCCTTTTCCTTTTTATTTTTTTTATTTCCTTTAAAAACTGGATATTCATATGGGTGAAATTAGACAGCTCAGTGCCGTAAAACAATTAAATCCCATCCTCCATGTACAGGAGTGACAGCATACGTAAAACAGTAAAGACTGTTTAACCCAGGTGTTTTTGGATATCTGATAGCGGAAACGAAAGATGAAGGTGGAATAAATTTTGGTTTTTTCACCATATATCACTATATTAAGCAGGAGTGGATGGTTAGAAACACAAAAATACAAAAAAGGTTAGTTAATAGATAGAACCTAAATCTCTGTTTATCTGGATAAGACCTTGATATCAGTAGAGATTATTAAGTAGTACTTTCTTGAAAACCCCGATCTTAAGTATATACCTATCCACTAGAAACATGATTATCCGGAACGATATAATTTTTCTGATCTTTACCAAAAGTCAAAATACAATTTTGTGATCGTTAGATAACTTAATGTGATCTTTTTAAATTTATACTAATTAAATTTAGCATTAATTTTATCAAATTTCAAAATTTAATGAAAAAAAAAGAAAATCAGTAAATTGGAGATAGATTCGGAAGCTTCAAATTCTGTAGCAGATAGAATCTCATTAGTTTATTTAGGTTTTAATTACAAAAAATTAGGAACAAGCTTTCAACAAAAGTAAAAAAAATTACTGTTTTAATGACCTAATTGAAATCATCAATGAGGAGCCGTATGAAATGAAAGTTTCATGTACGGTTTTGAAATAGAGGTAGTTTAACACTGAATGTTGCTACCGACTATATTTATCAAAAAGTTTTAGTACAATTGCTAAAGTTGAAACACAGGCCAAATACGGGATTTTTGGCTGGAATTTATGGCGTCAACCCATCGGTTTTTTTATATTTCTACTTTCTTCGTTGGCCGAATGTGAAAGATTACCATTTGACTTGCCAGAAGCAGAAGAAGAATTGGCAGCAGGTTATCAAACGGAATATTCAGGTATTAGATTCGGTTTGTTTTATGTTGGCTCCTATTTGTATTTATTGTTTTCTGCTCTCCTGGTTACAGTACTTTATTTTGGTGGCTGGAATTTTTCTTTTCCCTTTTTCATCGATTTTTCATGGATTGGTAATAATTTGGTTATTGAGATACTTAAGCTTTTATCAGGTATATTTATTACATTATCCAAAACTTTTTTATTTATCTTCATTTCTATCATATCTAGATGGACCTTACCCAGAGTCAGAATTGATCAATTATCAGATCTTGGTTGGAAATTTCTATTACCTGTCGCTCTTGGTAATTTTTTGTTTACTGCTTCATTTCAATTATTATCGTTCATAAAAATGAAATCTATTCCAAATGACAATCTATAGAGAAGTTAAATCCAATAAGACTAACAGACCAGAAATTGTTAATCTTTTTATTGAAGGATATATACCATATGTTTTCCTTACTAAATGGACTTCGTAATTATAGCGAACAAGCAATACAAGCGGCAAAGTACATTGGTCAAGGATTTTCTGTCACTACGGATCATATGAATCGCTCCCCGATGACTATTCAATACCCTTATGAAAAATTGATTCCATCAGAACGTTTTCGTGGACGAATTCACTTCGAGTTCGATAAATGTATTGCTTGTGAAGTCTGTGTTCGTGTATGTCCAATCAATTTACCTGTTGTAGATTGGGACCTAAAAAAAGATCTAAGAAAAAAGCAACTTAAAAATTATAGCATTGATTTTGGAATTTGTATTTTTTGTGGCAATTGTGTTGAATATTGTCCTACTAATTGTTTATCGATGACTGAAGAATATGAACTTTCGACGTATGATCGTCATGACTTGAATTACGATCAGATTGCTTTGGGTCGGTTACCCACTCCAGTGGTTTTAGACCCAATGATTCAACCAATTTGGAACTTAAACTATCTTCCTAAAGGTCTTATGGAAGGACATTCCAATTCAAGAACCATTACTCATTTTGAGTGGAAAATAATTTTGAATGAAGATTTTATTTTTTTGCTAATGAATCCAAACAAGGTCAAATATTTTTTTTTTATCTTATTTTATTATGAATTTTACAAACTCAATTCGTTACTCTATTCTAGTAATAATCGAAGCAGGTATTATTCTGGGAAGTTTAGGAGTAGTCTCACTGAGCAATATAATATATTCTGCTTTTTTGTTAGGATTTGTTTTCATTTGTATAGCATTCTTATATCTCACTCTAAATGCAGACTTTTTATCTGCTGCACAAATTTTAATTTATGTGGGAGCTGTTTATGTTTTAATTGTTTTTGCTGTTATGCTTATTTATGCCCCAAAAGAAATAGAAACTGCAGAGCCATGGAATATATCTGGCAATATATCTCTCTTTCTTTGTACAAGTCTTTTCGTTTCATTAAGTTTCACGATATTAAAGACTTATTGGTCAAATCTGTATTCGATTCAGCATTCGTTGAATATTTTAGACCAGACGCCCAGTCATATTCGACTAATTGGAAAAAATTTATTGACCAAATTTTTAATTCCTTTTGTACTGTTATCAATACTTCTTCTTGTGGCTTTAATAGGAGCTATTACTATAGCTCGTCGAGAAGAATTTATTGCAGCAGACGATTCTACAAATTTAGATTCTACAGAGGAATCAGTATAAAAAAAACAAACAAAATTTGGATATTCACTGTCTGGAATTTTATAGAAATCTCATCAATATATTATGTTTGTACATGTTCTTATTTTGAGTTCTTATCTGTTTTGTATTGGATTCTACGGATTAATAACAAGTCGAAATATGGTTACAGCACTTATGTGTCTTGCATTAATTTTCAATGCAATAGATATAAATTTTGTTACATTTTCTAATTTCTTGGATTCACAAGAAATTAAAGGAGAAGTTTTTGCCATTTTCATCATAGCTATTGCAGCAGCCGAAGCAGCAATTGGATTGTCCACCATTTTGGTTTTATATCGTAATGGACGATCAAATCAGATCCATGAGTTTCATTTATTGAAATGGTAATACTAACCCCCCCCCCCCCCTGCCCTCCAAAAAAAATTAAATTTTTTCTACCATATGAACAATAACTAATTAATTTATAATTAATGTAGTTAAATACTTTTCTTGAATCGATTTTATTAACCATTTTAATACAATAGGAGTAAGTAAAAACAATGGCGCATTCTGTTAAAATTTGTGATACATGTATTGGTTGTACCCAATGTGTACGTGCTTGTCCTACTGATGTTTTAGAAATGACTCCGTGGGGTGGCTGCAAAGCAGGTCTAATCGCTTCTGCCCCTAGAACGGAGGATTGTGTTGGTTGTAAAAGATGTGAATCCGCGTGCCCTACTGATTTTTTAAGTGTACGTGTTCTCTTGGGAGCGGAAACGACTCGTAGTATGGGTCTAGCGTATTGATTCTTGTTTTTAGAAATAATATTTATTTCTTTTTTTTTGCATCTCCCATAAACCGCAAACCCATACTCAAATTTAAGAGTATGGGTTTCATACTGAAGTTTTATTTTTCTTGATAAATCTACCTTGGCTAACAATAATTGTACTCTTTCCCATTTCCGCTGGTTTTTTAATTCCATTCCTTCCACAGTCTCAAAACAAAATAATTCGATGGTATGCTCTCGGGATTTGTGTTTTAGAATTTCTTTTAATAACCCATATCTTTTATAATTTATTTCAATTAAATAACCCCATAATTCAACTGGAAGAAAATTATAATTGGATAAATTTAATCCATTTACATTGGAAGTTAGGAATTGATGGTCTTTCGATGGCATTAATTTTATTAACCGGATTCGTCTCTTGCCTAGCGCTTTTAGCAGCGTGGCCAAATACAACAAATACGAGATTATTTCATTTCCTTATGCTAGCGATGTATAGTGGTCAGATCGGATTATTTACTTCCCAAGACCTTTTACTTTTTTTTCTCATGTGGGAATTGGAGTTAATACCTGTTTATCTTCTTTTGGCTATGTGGGGTGGCAAAAGACGTTCCTACTCTGCTACAAAATTTATTTTATACACAGCAGGCGGATCCATTTTTCTACTATTAGTATCTTTAGCAATGGGACTTTATGGGGCCAATAATCCTTCATTTGCTTTTTCTAGTTTGATTTCTAAATCATATCCTGTTTCATTAGAAATCATATTGTATTTAGGGCTTTTAATAACCTTTGCAGTTAAATTACCAATATTTCCTTTTCATACTTGGCTGCCGGATACTCACGGAGAAGCACATTATAGTACTTGTATGCTTCTAGCAGGAATTTTATTGAAGATGGGGGGTTATGGATTAATTCGAATTAATATGGAATTATTATCCAAGGCCCATACGATATTTGCTCCTTGGTTGGTTATTATAGGATCAATTCAGATTGTTTATGCATCACTTATTTCTTTTAATCAAAAAAATTTGAAAAGAAGGATAGCTTATTCTTCAATTTCTCATATGGGATTTGTAATTATAGGTATTGGATCACTAACAGATACAGGACTGAATGGAGCTTTATTGCAAATGATTTCACATGGTTTGATAAGTTCAGCACTGTTTTTTTTAGCGGGAACTAGTTATGATCGAACGCGTACTCTTATGATCAATCAATTAGGTGGACTAGCGATGTCGATGCCTAAATTATTCACTTTCTTTATTCTTTTTTCAATGGCCTCTTTTGCATTACCGGGTATGAGTGGATTTATGGCAGAATTATTGGTATTTCTAGGACTAATAATTAACAAAAATTATTCCGTATTGTTTAAAATAGTTATCACTTTTTTGGAAGGTTTGGGAATCATACTAACGCCTATTTATTTATTAGCCATGTTACGCCAAATGTTTTACGGATACAAAATTTTTGAGGTTTCAAACTGGTATGTTTTTGATTCGGGACCAAGAGAAATTTTTATTTCAATCTGTTTATTTTTACCAGTAGTAGCTATTGGTTTTTATCCGAACTTTGTTTTAACTATCTGGGCCACTGGAGTCGAATCTATTATATCCCGTTACTCGTAATGAAAAAAGCTTTGTTAGTTATGTATGTCGATCAAATAGAAAACTTGTCTTTTTAGAAAAAAAAAAGCTATACTAACCATCCATAAGTATGGAGACCTATTCCTAATAGATTGACCCCTAAATAACAAATCCAAACCGAGAAGAATCCTGAACAAGCAACTATTGCTGATTCTTTTCTTCGCCAACCATTATTTATTCTGGTATGTAAATAAATAGCATATATGATCCAAGTAATTAAAGCCCAAGTTTCTTTGGGATCCCAATTCCAAAAGGATCCCCATGTTTCATTAGCCCATACAGCTCCTGAAAGAATACCAACAGTTAGACAAATAAAACCTAAATTGATAATACGGGAACTCCATTGATCTAGTTGTTGAATCAAAACAAATTTACGAAAATTGATGGATAATGAAAACACTCTATTTTCTGAGTTGTTTTCTATCCCCGTATATATGTCTTTTTGCGTATAAAAAAAATTAGAAACTTTTGATTCTACAATATTTTTATATCTCCAAAATATTAAAACTAATAAAGTTAATGATAGTAATGAGCCACATAAAAGAGTTGCATAACTCAAGAGCATCAAGCTTACATGCATCATTAACCATTGAGATTGGAGAGCAGGTACAAGTATTGCAGCTCCTTGCATATCTTTTGGAATATATAACGTGGCATAAATTTGAATTATAAGAACACTTGGTGCAATGGTAGATCCCAGCCAATTCATTTTATTTTTTAAGTCCACAACCAGAATGATTAGTGATAATAACCAGGACAAAAACATTAAGGATTCATATAAATTACTTAGAGGTAAGTGTTTCGAAAAAAACCAACGATTTACTAAAAAAACCGTTAGAGAAATAAAGACCAAAACCATACAACCCTTACCTATTTTGTCTAATGAAAAAAAAATATCTTTGGAAAATAAGCAACCCCAATCAGATATAGTGGATAGAAAGATGAAAAAGCTGCAAATTTTAGTTAATATTTGCTCGATAGTAATGTATATCATGATATTTTTTCTATTTCAATTCTATAGTTTTATGATACTTAGAGTAACCTTTACATATGTCTCTACAAGAATAAAAATCGTTCTTGACAATGCAGGACAAATCTTGTATATAGATTATGTGCAAGTCAGTGCCGCTACTCGGATTCGAACCGAGATGCAAGAGCACTGCTTCCTAAGAGCAGCGTGTCTACCAGTTTCACCATTGCGGCTAATCAGAAATTATCGTACCTTAGTTTGTCTAATATGGTCAATGTTTTTCTATTTTGAATTTCAATTTATTCTTTTCAATTTCAGATTAAAAAAGATTTTTAGAAAAAACTTTTTTTACGGAATATTGCGCAGTTTGGTAGCGTGCCATCTTGGGGTGGTGGAGGTCGTAGGTTCAAATCCTGCTATTCCGAAAAAAAAAAGAAAGAAATTAACTTCATTCTCAGATCCTCTTTTATGTAAAAAAAGCTGCTCTAAATTAGAGGAAAGAAAGATTAATTGCCTAGGATTAGTGATCCGGAACAATCAAATACAATATTTGTATAGATGGTTGTATAGAGATCGTATGATCTTTTATTTGAAATCTCCATTTCCCTTTCCGTCAAGAGAAAAAAACATCTCACTTTTAGGTTTTTTTTACTTAAAATGGTTTTTAAAAGCGAAAATATTTCAGTTATTTTATTGTCTAATTCATTCAATTTTGTTGCATTATTCAGTAGATTTTTCATTCAAAGGATTAAAAAAACTTCTAGAACGACCAGTTAGAATAGATTGCGCTAATGAAAAAGCTTTTAAACAACTTTTTTTTGCTTTTATCTTCCATAAAGTCTTTCGAATTCTTTTTTTCCTCTTCGATACACGTTTTTTTGGAACTGCCATAGTAAAAAAAAAACTCTCCTTTGGTTCTAAAAACAAACAAATGTTTATTTTTATAGTTATTTATAAAAAAAGTACTTCTTTTCCGTCCATACAAATAGAATCTACTATGAATCGAATTAAATTTTTACGAAAACCTTTTTTTATTCTCGTCTTCTTCTTTGACCGCATTTTGTTAACAATAATTTTTTTACTAGAACAGGGATGTAGAACTCTCCCCTTAACGGTTGCATTTTTAACCCATGGAGATCCAATATTAATCATAGAGTTTTTACGTATTAAAAGTACTCGATGTATTACTATTTTGGTAGTTGAATCCAGTTTTTTTGTATTTTTGTTTAAGGAAGTAAAGTCACAAACATCATTAAATCTTCCGGGTTCTACACGGAGCTGTTTACCTCCGGTATCGATTATTGCATATGTATTCATGTTTCTTTTTGGATACTGTAAGTCTTATGCAGATTTGAGAGATCAAACTAATTCAAAACATTATTGTTGGACTAAGTATCTCAAACTAATTTTCCTTATGTCAAGCGTTATTAAAATAACAAACGGCCAAAATAGAATTGAAACTTTTTATGAAAGAAACAGATTAATTGAATTTTATCTAGTTTTAATTTATTCAACTAAAAGTTATTTAATCTTTTATATATATATTATCTATAGAAGATACGTATACAAAAAAAAGTTAAAATTATTTTTTTCTCTTTATGGAATCTTTATACAGATATGTTTGGATCGTTCCTCTATGTCCATTTGTAACTTCAATTTTAATAGGTGCTGGATTATTATTTTTTCCAAAAGCAGTTTATTGTCTACGTCGTATGGTTGCTTTTTTAAGCATCTCATCTTTAAGTATATCGATGTTGATTTCTATTTTATTTTTTTCTCAAGAAATTCAAAACCAAACAAGTTTTCATCGCTCCTTGTATTGGGTTGTTCATCAACAATTTTATCTAGAACTTGGTTTTTCTTTTCATTCCTTCATTTCAATTATGTTAGTATTAGTTACTACTATAGGATTCTTGGTAATGATATATACTCACAGTTATATGTCTTATCATCGAGGATATTAAAGATTTTTTGTATATCTTGGTCTTTTTACTGCTTCGATGTTGGGTTTAATTTTGAGTCCCAATTTAATTCAGCTTTATATTTTTTGGGAATTAGTCGGGATTTTTTCTTATTTATTGATTGGTTTTTGGTTTACTCGACCCAGTGCAGCAAATGCTTGTCAGAAAGCCTTTATAACAAATCGTATAGGCGACTTTGGATTATTATTGGGTATATTAGGTTTTTATTGGTTAACTAATAGTTTTGAAATTAATAATGTAATTGAACGTTGTAATCAATTAATAATAAATGATAATAGTAAGTTATTTTTGATCAATCTATGTGCTATTTTGTTATTTTTTGGACCAGTAGCTAAATCTGCCCAATTTCCACTTCACATTTGGTTACCCGATGCTATGGAAGGACCTACCCCCATATCAGCCCTTATTCACGCCGCTACTATGGTCGCGGCTGGTATCTTTTTGGTGGCTAAAATGTTTCTGCTATTTAAAGCTCTATCATTTACTATGATTGTAATTTCTTCGATAGGAACAATAACTGCTTTTTTAGGAGCTACTATAGCTCTCGCACAAACAGATTTAAAAAGAGGTTTGGCATATTCAACAATGTCCCAATTAGGATATATGATGTTAGCTTTGGGTATTGGTTCTTATCAAGCTGCTTTATTCCATCTTATTACGCATGCTTATTCCAAAGCTTTATTATTTCTTGGATCTGGGTCAGTTATTCAT